AGTATATACTACTCCATATGATAGTAAGAAACCTAATTTTTTGGCCCCGCCGACCAGCTTTCGGTTATTTCCTGGAGTGCCAAACCAGTAGACCAATAATCCATGTTCCTAGTGAGCCAAGTGGAAGCAATCAACAGGCTATTCATTAGTTTTAGTTTGTTTTTTGAATTCCAAGGGAACACAGCGCTTACTCTCTTTAAGCCCCAGTTCAACGATCAATAGTAGTTTCCAACCCCGGTGGAAAGGCTACTTCAAAGCCCTAACTAACTAATTGGGTTAGAAACCGCAGGAGCAGCTTTCCCATCCCTAGTAGTATCCGCTGTTCCTATACTATTTCGAAGAAAGAGTGGGCCCCTACCCTCAAAAAGTAGCACCTGCTATTGGATAATAAACCTCTCTTGCCACGTAAAAAAACGGAAAGAAGAACCGTCCCGTCCAACCCCTTGTATATCGATCGGAAAGAAGCAGTTGCAAATGCTATCAGTGGTTCTTCCTTCCTATCCCATCCATCTATAAGAGTTGCTTGATTCGCCTCCATCTCTAATAGGACTGGACTAAGTTCGGGCAGATCGGAGTCTCATTTCAATGAGTTTTGGCCCACCCACCTCTAAGAGGAGGGAGAAGTTCCCAGCTATAGTCACTGCCATGCCCCCTTTTAAAAAGCCTCGTCTTGAGATCAGATGCCCTTGCTCGACTAGTAGCAGGCAGAGCCTGCCTATCATCTTTTTGATAATTCAACATCCAGTATTTCATACTGCCTACTCCCACCTCGAACGAGAAAGAGATCTAAGGCATCTTTGAAGAAAGTCAAGCAGGAATAGATGGCCTGCCCCTAGCTCTAAATAATCTCTATACTTTGCTATCACAGGAGTGCTTTCATTCCCTGCCACCCGCTTCTATAATTGGCTGTTCCTTATCGGCATCTCAAGAAAAAATCTTTCATGATCCATTCCGGAATTGGATAGAGAATAGTTGGGATATTCCACTGGGAGGGAGAGGCGGGGGTGACATCAGAAGTAGGATCGTCGAACGGATAGCAGCATCCCTTTCTCGATGAAGTTCTGCACGATTTGGTTAGTTTAGAAGTCAGCCTGAACTTACTTTGAAGTCTTTGCTCAGCCCGAGCATTCCTACCTTGCCTCGAGCGCTAGGCAATTATCCAAACAAAGGATGGGTGGAATGAGGCTTCAAACCCGGGGCATCAAAGCCTTTTCGGCAATCAATGTATAGACCAGTAATTTCGTAGTATAGTAAACAGGCACAACATCACTGTCAAGGGCATTCTTCTGAGGCAAAAAGCAAAGAGTTGGACCTTCGGAGGTTAATTTCTTTCTTAGATGCTGTGTGCAGCTGCCTTCCAACTATCGGAAATCCGTTCCAGTACGGGCGCTGGAGTTCCTTAATGCAGCTGGTGGTCTTATAGTAGAGTGATCCACGGGTAGTTATCTATGAGTTGAGCAATGCCTTCACAATCATCACCTGTTATGACAATGTCATCAACATAAACTATCAAATAGATGCATTTGCCATGAGAAGAATGCCGGTAGAATACTGAATGATCTGCCTCACTTCGAAGCATCCCAAACTGTTGGACAACAGTACTAAACCGACCAAACCATGCCCTCGGGGATTGCTTAAGACCATAAAGAGATCGACGTAATCGACACACTAATCCAGTCTCCCCCTGAGCAACAAACCCTGGTGGTTGCTCCATGTATACCTCTTCAGCCAATTCTCCATGCAAGAAGGCATTTTTGATGTCCAACTGATGAAGAGGCCAATGAAACATAGCTGCCATAGAGATAAGTAGGCGAACAGAAGCAATCTTCGCCATCTGGTCCGACCTTAACTGTAAACACCCAACGACATCCAACTGCAGTTTTACCCTGCGGTAATGGAACTATCTCCCAGGTACCATTAGTATGAAGTGCAGTCATCTCCTCAATCATGGCTTGGCGCCAACCAGGATGAGACATTGCTTCTGACACAGTCTTAGGTATTGGGACAGTAGATAAATTGGAAATGAAAGCATGGTATGAAGGGGACAAACGGTGATAACTCAAGAAATTATAAATAGGATAAGGGTTACGAGTGGATCGAGTACCTTTCCGGAGAGCAATAGGAAGATTAGCATCGTCTGTTAAGGGCTCAACCGGTGCAGGAGATGATGTTGAAGCAGGCAATGAGTCACTGGGAGTTGTCTGTGGACCTGTATCAAGAGAAGAAAGATCAATTGGGTTAGCAGGTGGAGGATTTGGGTGAGGCCGTCTTGAGTAAACCCGAAGAGGAGGAACAATCTTCGGAGCAGGAAGAGTAGGAGTGGGAAGAGCTGTAGTGATGGCATTTTGGTTAAGTGTGTTTGGCGAGAAATATGGAGAAGTTTCGAAAAAGGTTACATCTGCTGAAATAAAATATCTGTTTGTAATGGAATCATAGCACTTGTAACCTTTTTGGAGACGGGAGTACCCCAGGAAGACACATTTGGTGGATTTTGGTTGAA